ATGGTTCTAATGATGATCTTGCACGTATTTCGTGTGTATCTTACGGGTGGTTTTAAAAAACCCCGCGAATTAACTTGGGTTACAGGGGTGGTTCTGGCTGTATTGACCGCATCTTTTGGCGTAACTGGTTATTCCTTACCTCGGGACCAAATTGGCTATTGGGCAGTAAAAATTGTAACAGGTGTGCCTGAAGCTATTCCTATAATAGGATCACCTTTGGTAGAATTATTACGTGGAAGTGCTAGTGTGGGCCAATCCACTTTGACTCGTTTTTATAGTTTACATACTTTTGTATTGCCTCTTCTTACTGCCGTATTTATGTTAATGCATTTTTCAATGATACGTAAGCAAGGTATTTCAGGTCCTTTATAGAGAAGGCAGATCATAGATATTTGTAATTTATCATATCGGGGAGGAACAAGAGTCTTTCATTGCTACAAATATGGATTATTTAAAAATAAGGCATGTTATTTGGATACTTCTATTCAACTCTGAAGTATTTTTTATTTGATAAGAATCGTATAGTTGAAGTATATTTTCCTAAAAGAGGATGGATTATGGGAGTGTGTGACTTGAACTATTGATTGGTCCATGCAGATATATGATTTTATCCGCCACGTTGGAATTCACAACCCAATGTGTCTCCGCATCCAACCATTACGTCAGTCCCTTGTATGTAACATAGGATAGACCGGGAGAATATTTTCTATGATCATACCCGAATCATGTCATGCATGAAAAGGCTCCGTAAGATCCCTAGAATAAGTGATGTGGAATGATTCAATGTTCTATTTATTCCACTTTGTTTTATTTTTTTTTTCTTAGTAATTTTCTTATAATTTCTAATTAATTAGAATTAATTGATAGTAATCTTAGTAAGTTTTTTATAGTATGTAGATGCATTCATTTCCTCTGCATCGACCCTGATCTATGATACTATCGGAGTTAAATAAGGGATCTAAGGAAGAACAGGGGCTATACTTTCTTAGTAACAAGTAAAAACTTTGTATTTTTGTATGTAATACAATCTGTGGGGATAAATAGGGGATAAATACCAACCAAAAGACATGAGACAATCCAAAAAGCACTTGATCATGATCGAATTTGTAAGCCTACTTGGATATTGAGCATTTCCTTGTTGCCAGAACTGAATTCTTTGCAATGAATCGTTGCAACTCGGGGAATTTTATTTTCTTACATAAAGTCATTCTACATTATAATTATATATGTAGATATGTATGAAATATAGATCTTCTATGGACCTATTTCTGTGATTCTTTTGATTCTTGCTCGAGCCGGATGATAAAAAATTATCATGTCCGGTTCCTTTGGGGGATGGATCCACAAGAATTCACCTATCCAAATAACAAAGAAACCTGATTTGAATGATCCTGTATTAAGAGCTAAATTGGCTAAAGGGATGGGACATAATTATTATGGAGAACCTGCATGGCCCAATGATCTTTTATATATTTTTCCAGTAGTAATTCTAGGCACTATTGCATGTAATGTGGGCTTAGCAGTTCTAGAACCGTCAATGATCGGTGAACCGGCGGATCCGTTTGCAACTCCGTTGGAAATATTACCCGAATGGTACTTTTTTCCCGTATTTCAAATACTTCGCACAGTACCCAATAAGTTATTGGGTGTTCTTTTAATGGTTTCAGTACCAATAGGATTATTGACAGTACCTTTTTTGGAGAATGTCAATAAATTCCAAAATCCATTTCGTCGTCCAGTAGCTACAACAGTCTTTTTGATCGGTACCGCAGTAGCTCTTTGGTTAGGTATTGGAGCAACTTTACCTATTGATAAATCCCTAACTTTAGGTCTTTTTCAAATTGATTAAACTGTTAAATACCATGACATAGGTCTCTAAGGAAGATCCCTTTCTGGATCTTCCCTAGATATATTAATCTTATTATGATCTATTCTGCAAATATATGAACCGTGTCGGAGATTAAAAACTCATTCTATTCTTTTTTCTTTCTTAAAAACTAAGAAATTAAAAAAGTTCAATGGATTTAAAATAAAAACTTTTTCTTAGGTAAATTTATTGCAAAATGTTTCTGTAGAGTGTCCAATATCTGTTTTACATCTTCTATGCGAAAATATTCCATTTTCATAAGATCTTCTTGACTGTGACTCAAAAGGTCCAATAATGTATGTATATTGGACCTTTTGAGACAATTATAAGTCCTGGAAGACAATTCTGATTGGTCAATAAAAATACATGTAAATGGAATTCCTTTTTTTTTTTTATTTAAATTAGTGAATCTGTCTTGAAAGGAAAAAAGGGGTAAATTCCATCTGTTTTCATTTTCCTCGAAATTCATGTCCTCTTCCTCTGCATGTAGAAAAGGAATCAATAAATCAATCAAATTACGAGAAGCTTCATAAAGTGCTTCTTTAGGAGTTAAACTTCCATTTGTCCATATTTCTAGAAATAGTATCTCTTGTTTTTCATTCCCATTCCCATAAGAATGAATACTATGATTTGCATTTCGAACAGGCATAGATACAATATCTATCGGATAACTTCCATCGTGAGAGTTCTTTGTGGATTTCATACGATATCCGCGATCTCTCTTTATTTGTAATTCAATACACAAATCAATAGGTTTTGTCAGGTTAGCTATATGCTGTGTCGTGTCAACTATTTCTACAGAAGGTGGTGAGATGATATCTTGAGCTGTTATGTATTTTGGACCCCTGACGCAAATGGATGCGTCCCTAACTCCATAGAGATTACTTCTCAATACAATCTCTTTCAAATTTATTAAAATCTCATGTACTGATTCTTCAATACCTGCTATCGTAGAATATTCATGCAGCACATTTTCAGATTTTGCACGTGTGATACAGGTTCCTTCTATTTCTCCAAGTAAAGCCCTTCGCATGGCAATACCTATGGTATCGGCTTGACCTTTCATAAGCGGGGACAGAACGAAACGACCATAATAAAGACGCTTGCTGTCTACTCTTGATTCAACACATTTCCACTGTAGTGTTCGAGTGGATCCTGCTACTTCTTCTCGAACCATACTATTATTTTTTATTTTTATTTTATTTATGATTATTGGATCAGATCATTGAATCATTTATTTCTCTTGGAATCTATTGAATTATTATTTCTACACACGTCTTTTTTTAGGGGGGCGACATCCATTATGCGGCATGGGTGTTACATCACGTACGAAACTTAAAAGCATCCCATTTCTACGAATGGCTCGTAATGCCGCATCTCTTCCGAGACCTGGACCCTTTATCATAACTTCTGCTCGTTGCATACCCTGATCAACTAATGTACGAATAGCATTAAACGCCGCGGCTTGAGCAGCATAGGGTGTTCCTTTTCTTGTACCTCTGAATCCAGAAGTACCTGCGGAAGCCCAAGAAACCACCCGACCTCGTACGTCTGTAACAGTTACAATAGTATTGTTGAAACTCGCTTGAACATGAATAACTCCTTTTGGTATTCTACGTTCATTCTTATTTGAACCAATACGTGCATTCTTACGTAAACCAATTTTTGCTATAGGTTTTGTCATATTTTATTAGATCATATTATAAAAGAAAAAAGAATCAGAAAGATACGGGGATATCCATTTTATATGAAAACAAATCCTTTCTTTTTTCTTTTTACATGTACATGGGTTTTTCTTTTAAAAAGTTATTGATTTAGAACTTTAGAAGAATTACCCCTGTCTCTGTTTATGTTTCGGATTGGAACAAATGACTATAATTCGTCCCCGTCTACGAATCAAGCGACATTTTTCACAAATTTTACGAACAGAAGTCCTTATTTTCATATTTCTCATTCCTTACTTTCATTCTGAATCTATTTTTTTGGAAACAAGAATCAGTTTATTGGATTTTTTAACTTCGAATTATATCCCTACGAAAAGAATGTTTAAAAGAATGATCTAATCGTTCAAATCTTTTTTGCGAAGTCTATAAATTATACGTCCCCTGGTTGAATCATAACGACTCATTTCGATTTTGACTCTATCTCCGGGTAGTATACGTATAAAACTGCGCCGGATTCTCCCTGAAATATAACCTAGAATTAGATCTTCATTATCTAACCGAACTCGGAACATACCGTTGGGAAGTGATTCAGTAATTAAACCCTCATGAATCAATTTTTGTTCTTTCATTCCAGGGAACCCCCTTTAAGTATCAACTAATAGAGGAAGAGTTCTATAAATAACTTCTCCTCTCTATTTTACAACTAGTAAGTTCAATATAAACTTAGGGTACCTCAGGAGAATCACCATATATAACACAAAATTTCTCCTCCAATTTTTTCTAGTCGAGCTTCTCGATCTGTCATTATACCTCGAGAAGTAGAAAGAATTACAATTCCCATTCCACCTAAAATCTTAGGAATTCGTTGATAATTGGAATAGATTCGTAGACCGGGTCGGCTGATACGCTTTAAAATTATTTTATTTCCTTTCCTAGTCTTTCTATGTCGTAAGGTTGAAACCAAGAAATTTTTTTTACTTTCTTGATGTTTTCGAACGTTTTCAATAAAACCTTCTCGTAAAAGTATTTTCACAATGTTTTTAGTGATATTAGTAGATACTATTTTAACTCTTCCCTTTTGATATATGTCAGCATTTCTTATAGAAGTTATTATATCGGCAATAATGTCCCTACCCATGACGAACTATAGTTATTGGTGCCTCCTCATTTTTATATAATCAACATGCTTATTTTTTGTTTTATTTTTTATTGAATTTTTTTTTTTAATTATTAAATTCTAAAAAATTATTAAAAATTTCAAATATATGCATGAGACACAATCTATTAATCGGATCTATTTAAGATATTTGAATATTCTATATATAGATAGGATATATCCTATTTTCATCTATAATACTTCGGGTGCTAATGAAACTATTTTAGTAAAATTCAACTGTCGCAATTCCCGAGCAATCGCACCAAAAATTCGAGTTCCTTTTGGATTTCCTTCTTGATCAATGATAACCGCTGCATTGTCATCATATCGTATTATCATGCCGTTGTCACGTTTGAGTTCTTTACACGTGCGTACAATCACAGCTCTAATTATTTCTGATCTTTCTAGAGGCATGTTGGGCACTGCTTCTTTGATTACAGCAACGATAACATCGCCAATATGAGCATATCGGTGATTACCAGTTCCTATTATTCGAATACACATCAATTCTTGAGCTCCGCTGTTATCCGCTACATTCAAAAAGGTCTGAGGTTGAATCATATCATTTTTATTTGATTATTTAAATGCAAGGGATAATGGAAAAAAGAAATATTGTCTGTCCAGAGATAAAGAAATCTGTGGTTTTTTTTTCATTATCAATGCTCCTTCTTATTTTACTTTTGTTTACCTATCCTGAAATAATAAATTGAGTTCGTATAGGCATTTTGCATGCAGCTATTTCCATAGCAGTTTTGGCTACAGTTTCTGATACTCCACTCATTTCATAAAGTATTCGGCCCGTTTTAACAACGGATACCCAATATTCGGGGGATCCCTTGCCCGAACCCATACGCGTTTCTGTAGGTCTTAAAGTAACAGGTTTGTCGGGAAAGATACGTACCCATATCTTTCCACCACGACGCGCATATCGTGTCATTGCTCTTCGCCCTGCTTCTATTTGTCTAGCTGTGATCCAAGCAGGTTCAAGTGCCTGAAGAGCATATCTGCCAAAACAAATATGATTGCCTCGGCAAGATATTCCCTTCATTCTACCTCTATGTTGTTTACGAAATCTGGTTCTTTTGGGGTTATAGTTGATGGTTGTTTCTGAATTCCATCTCTACTGCAGAGCCGGACATGAGAGTTTCTTCTCATCCAGCTCCTCGCGAATGAAATGATTCAATATCAATAATATTAAACATACGCATGTATTTATGTATTTAATTCTATCAAAATGAAAAGAATATACTAATTTTTTTTATATTGAATTTGTTACATCATAGGTAGCTGTATATATAACTAGATAACTAGGCGTGTTTGTTTATATATAATGCGTCTTTCTTTTATCAAAATTCCTAAAGTATTTTACTTTACCTCTATTAATATTGAATTATGCCAATAGTCATCCAATAAATGAAATTCTAAAAATAAATAAAGGGTTCGCGGGCGAATATTGACTCTTTCCTCCTTCATTTGTAGGGTCAATTCATGACCATTCAGAATAAATCCATTTTTTATTGGTTAATTTCGCCATCCTACCCAATGAATCATTAGGATTGATTTGTTTTCAAGAAAATCCTATGTAGTCACAGGTTCCATCGTTCCCATAGCTTCTCCATTAATGTTTAGGTCTGAACTCTGCAATGGAGCTCTCAACAAAATCTGTTATTTGTTTCCGAGTCAATCTCCTCAGTTTTTATTAACCCGAAGCTCAATTAAATTATTCTATATTTTCTATTATTTATATTATATATTTTTATATCTTTGCTATTTTCTATCTTATTATTTATTTATCTATCTTATTTTTCTCTCTTATTACATATTTCTCTCTTATTACATACATAATAGACTATATTACATACATAATAGACTATATTATCCATATTTATTATATTATTTAGATTATTATTTTAAATTTTAATTTCATTTCTTTTATTATATTTATTCTATTTTATTGTAATTGTAATTGTATATTTTGTATTTTTTTTTATGTTGATGCTTTATAACACTGCCTTTTTTATGGGGTAATTTTTCATAAACCATACATATGGGAATCATATATCATTGAGATCTTTATTCTCTCTTTCTATCATCCTTCCTTTTTTTCTACATCCCTTTTTTTTTTCACAATTCATAATCAGATTTCTTTATTTATGAAAATAATTAAAGAATTTCAGTTGCTACAACTATATGACTTAATCTATCATATAGTGACTGTTTATTGGGATCTCGACAATACGAAGCAATAAGTTGGTTATTAGTTTTTAATTTCTTTAGTTTTGATAGTTACTAATTTTATAGTGGGATTAGCCTGTTTTTTTTTAATTTCAATTCTCAACTCTAAAGAAAAAACTAACGAGTCACACACTGAGCATAGCAATTATACTAAAATATAAATTAAATTAAAGGATAAATCAAATTTTTATTCAACCTTATAGAATTAGAATTGTTCGTTTTTCTTTGATTAAGAAAAAAAAAATAATAAAAGAGTTTCTAAATTTTTTCTATTGATGAGCAGAATGGCGAGATAAAAAAAGGTCCATTTTTATTATTCTTGGTTTACAAATATCCAAATTTTGATGCCTAAAACTCCATAGATAGTTCTAATTGTATGGGAACAGTGATCAATTTTAGCGCGAATTGTTTGTAAGGGAACCCTGCCTTCTCTGATCCATTCGACACGTGCAATCTCTTTTCCGTCTATACGCCCTGCAATTTGCACTTGAATTCCTTTTGTACCCGTTTGTTCAGTTAATTCAATAGCTTTTTTCATTGCCTTTCGAAATGAGACTCGATTTTTTAATTGTAAAGCTATATATTCTGCAAGAATATTAGGTTGTCCATAAGGCTTTTCAATTCTTGTTATAGCAATGTTGAGTCTCCTATTTACAGAATTAAATTCTTTTTGTACATTCATCTTTAATTCTTCGACTCCCCGTTTTTGTCCTTCTATTAATAAATTGGGAAATCCAATATATATTATGACCTGAATCAAATCTATTCTTTTTTGAATTCCTATATGGGCAATTCCTTCGAAACCTGAGGATATTCTCTTATTTTTTTTTACATAGTCCTTAATACAATTCCGTATTCTTTCATCTTCTTGTAGACCCATGGAAAAATTCTTTGGTTTTGCGAACCAAAAAGAATGATGACTTTGAGTTGTTCCAAGTCTGAAACCGAGTGGATTTATTTTTTGTCCCATATTTTTCTATGATTTTTCCATCCATTTTTTTTTTATAAATAGGAATCTAAATTTTAGATTTTTCTTTTAAAAAAATCTTTATATGACAAGTGTTTTTTTTTATCATATAGCTACGTCCTCTAGCTCGGGGCCTTAACTTTTTCACAATAGCACCTCTATTGACTTCAGCTTTACTAATAAATAAATCAGCTTCATTCAAACCCATATTATGACTAGCGTTTGCTGCTGCAGAATAAACTAATTTTAAAATTGGATAAGATGCCCAATAAGGCATTAGTTCCAATATCATGAGTGTTTCCTCATAAGAACGTCCGCGAATCTGATCAATTACTCTTCGTGCTTTGAAAACAGACATACGTATATGTTGAGCTAACACTTTTGCTTCTCTATCCGAATTTTCGTAATTTTCGTTCTTTATCATAAAAGTTCTCCCCCGCCAATGAATGAAATGAATGATAAGTGCCTAGGTGAAGTATAGTATAAGATAAGTCAGAAAAGTATAAGTCTTAGTATATTAGTATACTAGAAAAATAAATATACCTATACTCTTACTATAAGATAAAGACTCTTAAGTCTAAATACTATTAAGATATAAGATAAGGCTTTTCACATGAATACTTATGAATACTTAGTAGAACGACTAACGACGAGATTTATTATCGTTTCTCGCGTGTCTCACGAAAGTTAGAGTAGGTGCGAATTCTCCCAATTTGTGACCGACCATACGATCTGTGATATAAATAGGTAAATGTTCCTTTCCATTATGAATAGCGATTGTATGGCCAATCATTGTGGGTATAATGGTAGATGCCCGAGACCAAGTCACTATGATTTCTTTCTCCTCCCTCCTGTTGAGTTTTTCAATTCTTCCCGATAAATGATTAGCTACAAAAGGATTTTTTTTTAGTGAACGTGTCACGGCTGATTACTCCTTTTTTTCCATTTTTTAAATTGGCATTCTATGTCCAATATCTCGATCTTAATCTGAAGTATAATGATGAATGGAAAAAAGAGATTTAGCTAGATAAGGGAAGGGGCGGATGTAGCCAAGTGGATCAAGGCAGTGGATTGTGAATCCACCATGCGCGGGTTCAATTCCCGTCGTTCGCCCATCACATTATTTCCAATTCCAAAAATTCGATTTTCAATGTTCCTATTTACGGCGACGAAGAATAAAAATATCACTATATTTGTTCCTTTTCCTACTTCTTCTTCCAAGCGCAGGATAACCCCAAGGGGTTGTGGGTTTTTTTCTACCAATTGGGGCTCTCCCTTCACCGCCCCCATGGGGATGGTCTACAGGGTTCATAACTACTCCTCTTACTACAGGACGCTTACCTAGCCAACACTTAGATCCGGCTCTACCCAAACTTTTTTGGTTCACCCCAACATTACCCACTTGTCCGACTGTTGCTAAGCAGTTTTTGGATATCAAACGGACCTCCCCAGATGGTAATCTTAATGTGGCCGATTTACCCTCTTTTGCAATCAGTTTCGCTACAGCGCCTGCTGCTCTAGCTAATTGTCCACCCTTTCCAAGTGTGATTTCTATGTTATGTATGGCCGTGCCTAAGGGCATATCGGTTGAAGTAGATTCTTCTTTTTTATCAATCAAAACCCCTTCCCAAACTGTACAAGCTTCTTCCAAAGCATACGGCTTTCTAGATGTATATGATGATATCTAGACAGATGGATCTTATATGAATCGTATGATGAAGTACCACATGAGTGGATATATAGGAATCCAAATCTGCCGAATCACTCATGTTATGATCTTCTACATCCTAGGTCTCCCCGTTCCGTCATCTGGCTTATGTTCTTCATGTAGCATTCAGACCGGATGACTCTATGAAATTACGTCGATACTTCCACATATTACGGGTAACGTAGGAGACATCTCTATTTTTCCCCGGGGGGTCTTTCTAATTACCACTGCTTAGCTTTCAATTCGCCTCTGACCATCAAATGAAATGTGAATAACCCGTCCTCCTCTCTTTGAAACAAGGGGCGCTTCCGGTTCTGTGCGCGCTTCAAACAATTTTGTCTTCTCCATATTACCATATCTCTAGAGTCAATAATTTTCTATGAGGAACTACTGAACTCAATCA